TTCAAGATAATTACGTATTTACAAAATACCGTCTCAATTCATCCTATTTCATCAGATCCGGGATGTGATATGGTTGTTCCGAAGGATGAACCGGATATGGACAGTTCCAATAAGATTTCATTCTTGAACAAAAATCCATTTTTGGATTTATTTCATCTATTCTATGACCGGAACAATGGGGGATACACGTTACGCCACGATTTTGAATCAGAAGAGAGATTTCAAGAAATGGCGGATCTATTCACTCTATCAATAACCGAGCCGGATCTGGTGTATCATAGGGGATTTGCCTTTTCTATTGATTCCTACGGATTGGATCAAAAAAAATTCTTGAATAGGGTATTCGACTCCAGAGATGAATCGAAAAAGAAATCTTTATTGGTTCTACCTCCTCTTTTTTATGAAGAGAATGAATCTTTTTATCGAAGGATCAGAAAAAAATCGGTCCGGATCTACTGCGGGAATTATTTGGAAGATCCAAAAATAAAAATAGTGGTATTTGCTAGCAACAACATAATGGAAGCAGTCAATAAATATAGATTGATCCGAAATCTGATTCAAATCCAATATAACACCTATGGGTACATAAGAAATGTATCGAACCGATTCTTTTTAATGAATAGATCCGATCGCAACTACGAATATGGAATTCAAAAGGATCAAATAGGAAATGATACTCTGAATCATATAACTATAATGAAATATACGATCAACCAACATTTATCGAATTTGAAAAAGAGTCAGAAGAAATGGTTTGATCCTCTTTTTTCTCGAACTGAGAGATCCATGAATCGGGATCCTGATGCATATAGATACAAATGGTCCAATAGATACAAATGGTCCAATGGGAGCAATAATTTCCAGGAACATCTTGAACATTTCGTTTCTGAACAGAGGAACCGTTTTCAAGTAGTGTTTGATCGATTACGTATTATACGTATTAATCAATATTCGATTGATTGGTCCAAGGCTATCGACAAACAAGATTTGTCTAAGTCACTTCGTTTCTTTTTGTCCAAGGCACTTCTCTTTTTGTCTAAGCCACTTCGTTTCTTTTTGTCCAAAACACTTCCTTTTTTCTTTGTGAGTATTGGAAATATCCCCATTCATAGGTCCGAGATCCACATCTATGAATTGAAAGGTACAAACGATCAACTCTGCAATCAGTTGTTAGAATCAATAGGTGTTCAAATCGTTCATTTGAATAAATTGAAACCCTTCTTATTGGATGATCATGATACTTCCCAAAGACCGAAATTCTTGATCAATGGAAGAACAATATTACCATTTTTGTTCAATAAGATACCAAAGTGGATGATTGACTCATTCCATACTAGAAATAATCGCAGAAAATCCTTTGATAACACGGATTCCTATTTCTCAATGATATCCCACGATCGAGACAATTGGCGGAATCCCGTGAAACCATTTCATAGAAGTTCATTGATATCTTCTTTTTATAAAGCAAATCGACTTCGATTCTTGAATAATCCACATCACTTCTGGTTCTATTGTAACAAAGGATTCCCTTTTTATGTGAAAAAGACCCGTATCAATAATTATGATCTTACGTATGGACAATTCCTCAATATCTTGTTCATTCGCAACAAAATATTTTCTTTGTGCGTCGGCAAAGGTAAAAAAAAACATATTTTTTTGGAGAGAGAGGCTATTTTACCAATCGATTCACAGGTATCTGACATATTCATATCTAACGATTTTCAAAAAAGTGGTGACGAAACGTATAACTTGTACAAATCTTTCCATTTTCCAATTCGACCCGATCCATTCGTTCGTAGAGCTATTTACTCGATCGCAGACATTTCTGCAACACCTCTAACAGAGGAACAAATAGTCAATTTTGAAAGAACTTCTTGTCAGCCTTTTTCAGATATGAATCTATCTGATTCAGAAGGGAAGAACTCGCATCAGTATCTCAGTTTCAATTCAAACATGGGTTTGATTCACACTCCATGTTCTGAGAAATATTTACCATCTGGAAAGAGGAAAAAACGGAGTCTTTGTCTAAAGAAATGCGTTGAGAAACAGCAGATGTATAGAACCTTTCAACGAGATAGTGCTCTTTTAAATCTCTCAAAATGGAATCTGTTCAAAACATATATGCCATGGTTCCTTACTTCGACAGGGTGCAAATATCTAAATTTCACCCTTTTAGATGCTTTTTCAGACTCATTGCCGATACTAATACTAAGTAGCAGTCAAAAATTTGTATCCATTTTTCATGATATTATGCATGGATCAGATATATTATTTTTATGGACAATTACTCAGAAAATATTGTGGGCGATTCTTCCACATCAGATAAGTGAGATTTCGAGTAAGTGTTTACAGAATCTTCTTCTGTCCGAAGAAACGATTCATCGAAATAATGAGTCACCCGTTCCATTGATATGGACACATCTGAGATCAACAAATGCTCGGGAGTTCCTCTATTCAATCCTTTTCTTTCTTCTTGTTGCCGGATATCTTGTTCATATACATCTTCTCTTTGTTTCCCAAGCCTTTAGTGAGTTACAGACAGAGTTAGAAAAGATCAAATCTTTGATGATTCCATCATACACGATTGAGTTGCAAAAACTTCTGGATATGTATCCTACATCGGAACCGAATTCCTTCTGGTTAAAGAATCTCTTTCTAGTTGCTCTGAAACAATTAGGAGATTCTCTGAAAGAAATATGGGGTTCTATTTTTTTTGGCGGCAACATGGGTGGTCCCACTTATGGGGTCAAATACATACGTTCTAAGAAGAAATATTTGAATATCAATCTCATTAATCTCATAAGTATCATACCAAATCCCATCAATCGAATCACTTTTTCGAGAAATACGAGACATCTAAGTCGTACAAGTAAAGAGATCTATGCATTGATAAGAAAAAGAAAAAACGTGAACGGTGATTGGATTGATGATAAAATAGAATCCTGGGTCGCGAACAGTGATTCGATTGATGATGAAGAAAAAAAATTCTTGGTTCAGTTCTCCACCTTAACAACAGAAAAAAGAATTGATCAAATTCTATTGAGTCTGACTCATAGTGATCATTTATCAAAGAATGACTCTGGTTATCAAATGATTGAGCAACCAGGATCAATTTACTTAGGATACTTAGTTGACATTCATAAAAAGTATCTAATGAATTATGAGTTCAATAGATCCTGTTTAGCAGAAAGACGGATATTCCTTGCTCATTATCAGACAATCACTTATTCACAAACCTCGTGTGGGGCTAATAGTTTTCATTTCCCATCTCATGGAAAACCCTTTTCGCTCCGCTTAGCCCTATTTCCTTCTAGGAGTATTTTAGTGATAGGTTCTATAGGAACTGGACGATCATATTTGGTCAAATACCTAGCGACAAACTCTTATGTTCCTTTCATTACGGTATTTCCGAACGAGTTCCTGGATGGCAAGCCTAAGCCTAAAGATTATCTTATTGAGGATATCGATATTGATGATAGTGACGATATTGATGATAGTGACAATATTGATAATGACCTTGAGACGGAGCTGCTAACTATGACGAATGTGCTAACTATGTATATGCCGTCGAAAATAGACCGATTTGATATCACCCTTCAATTCGAATTAGCAAAAGCAATGTCTCCTTGCATAATATGGATTCCAAACATTCATGATCTGTATGTGAATGAGTCGAATTACTTATCCCTCGGTCTATTAGTGAACTATCTCTCCAGGGATTGTGAAAGATGTTCCACTAGAAATATTCTTGTTATTGCTTCGACTCATATTCCCCAAAAAGTGGATCCCGCTCTAATAGCTCCGAATAAATTAAATACATGCATTAAGATACGAAGGCTTCTTATTCCACAACAACGAAAGCACTTTTGCATTCTTTCATATACTAGGGGATTTCACTTGGAAAAGAAAATGTTCCATACTAACGGATTCGGGTCCATAACCGCGGGTTCCAATGCACGAGATCTTGTAGCACTTGTCAACGAGGCCCTATCAATTAGTATTACACAGAAGAAATCAATTATAGAAACTAATACAATTAGATCAGCTCTTCATAGACAAACTTGGGATTTGCGATCCGAGGGCAGATCGGTTCAGGATCATGGGATCCTTTTCTATCAGATAGGAAGGGCTGTTGCACAAAATGTACTTCTAAGTAATTGCCCCATAGATCCTATATCTATCTATATGAAGAACAAATCATGTAAGGAAAGGGATTCTTATTTGTACAAATGGTACTTCGAACTTGGAACGAGCATGAAGAAATTAACGATACTTCTTTATCTTTTGAGTTGTTCTGCCGGATCGGTCGCTCAAGATCTTTGGTCTCCATTCGGACCCGATGAAAAAAATGGGATTACTTCGTTTGGATTTGTTGAGAATGATTCTGATCTAGTTCATGGCCTATTAGAAGTAGAAGGCGCTCTGGTGGGATCCTCGCGGAAAGAAAAAGATTGCAGTCAGTTTGATAATAATCGAGTGACATTGCTTCTTCGGCCCGAACCAAGGAATCCGTTAGATATGATGCAAAATGGATCTTGTTCTATCGGTGATCAGAGATTTCTATATGAAAATGAAAAATACGAATCGGAATTTGAAGAAGGGGAAGGAGCCCTCGACTCGCAAGAGATAGAGGAAGATTCGCAACAGAAAGAGGAAGATTTATTAAATCACATAGTTTGGGCTCCTAGAATATGGCGCCCTTGTGGCAATCTATTTGATTGTATCGAAAGGCTCAATGAATTGGGATTTCCCTATTGGGCCGGGTCATTTCGGGGCAAACGGATCATTTTTCATAAAGAGAATGAGCTTCAAGAGAAGGAAGAGAATGAGCTTCAAGAGAAGGATTCGGAGTTCTTGCAGAGTGGAACCATGCAGTACCAGACACGAGATAGATCTTCCAAAGAACAAGGCTTTTTTCGAATAAGCCAATTCATTTGGGACCCTGTGGATCCATTCTTTTTCCTATTCAAAGATCAGCCCTTTGCCTCTGTGTTTTCACG